CGTCCAGTAAAATGGACGAATTATAAATCTCTAAAATAATAGATAGAAATATCGCAAATAGAGCCATTGCAACACCCATCAAAGGAGTAGTTCCCCATCCCGGAGCTACTTTACCATATTCTGAATTCAACGGTTTCAATAAATCCCCTACAGCAGTTCGTCTTGGACCAGATCTAGAACTACCCTCAACGGTTTGTGTAGCCATAAATCCTATTTTTTTTTTTATTCATTGAGATCTGTTGACTTTGTATACCATTCCATTGTAAATATAGGATTTTATCCTATAGATCCATTGTGGTCTTGAAATTTTATAAGAATGGAAACAGCAACCCTAGTTGCTATCTCTATATCTGGTTTACTTGTAAGTTTTACTGGGTATGCCTTATATACTGCTTTTGGGCAACCCTCTCAACAACTAAGAGATCCATTCGAAGAACATGGGGACTAGTTGAAGTAATGAGCTCCCAATATACCAATATTGGGGCTCATTACTTCAATTGAGATAATGAAAAATCATTTCGTCTTTTTAGTTGGAACTTTAGGGGGTTCTCTAAAAAAGATAGCGAAAAAAATTATTCCTAAAGTCGAGACTAAGAGGAATGTATAAACCAATGCTTCCATAGATTTCATCGTGGTTTACAATTATAGCTTTCATACCTGTTTATTTTGGATCATCTCCCCTATAAAGAAAAAGAAAGAACAAGAGTAAAAAAAAGCAATCATTCAAATCAAGATTAATCCAGTTCCCTATGTTAAATTAAAATCACACCCAAAATATAGTCAAAAAGGAACAACACAAAAAGAAAGAATGTTCTATCAGACTACTTGTCTTCTTGTAGTTGGATCTCCCAGTTTTTGGAATGCTCCAAATTCTACTTGAGCATCCAAATCGGGGTCGATACCAGCAAAAACATCTCTGAACAAAGTTCTAGCACCATGCCAAATGTGCCCGAAAAAGAAGAGAAGAGCAAACGAAGCATGTCCAAAAGTAAACCAACCCCTTGGACTGCTACGAAAAACACCATCCGATTTCAAAGTGGCACGATCTAATTCAAAAATTTCACCCAATTGAGCACGTCTAGCATATTTTTTCACAGTAGCGGGATCACTATAACTGACTCCGTTGAGTTCGCCACCATAGAACTCAACAGTTACACCTACTTGTTCGACACTATACTTCGATTCTGCCCTTCGAAAAGGAACATCGGCTCTAACAATTCCGTCTCCGTCTACCAAAACAACCGGAAATGTCTCAAAAAAAGTAGGCATACGCCGTACAAAAAGTTCACGCCCCTCTTTATCTCTAAAGATAGGATGTCCTAACCAACCGACGGCTATTCCATCTCCATTATCCATTGAGCCCGCTCTAAATAATCCCCCTTTTGCCGGATTATTGCCGATGTAATCATAAAAAGCTAATTTTTCGGGAATTTTAGACCAAGCTTCTGATAAACTTTGATTTTCGGCTAGCCCAGCACCAACTCGTCGATATATTTCTTGCTGGAAGTATCCCTGATCCCATTGATAACGAGTGGGACCAAATAATTCAATCGGAGTTGTTGCTGAACCATACCACATAGTTCCAGCAACAACAAAAGCTGCAAAAAATACAGCAGCGATACTACTGGAAAGGACGGTTTCAATATTTCCCATACGCAATCCCTTGTATAGACGTTGGGGTGGACGCACACTAAGATGGAAAAGGCCCGCTAATATGCCCAATGTCCCTGCTGCAATATGATGAGAGGCTATTCCCCCGGGAACAAAAGGATCAAAACCTTCTACACCCCATGCGGGATTTACAGATTGCACCCTTCCGGTTAGGCCATAAGGATCGGACACCCATATTCCAGGACCATACAATCCTGTTACATGAAATGCGCCAAAACCAAAACAAGCCACCCCTGCAAGAAATAAATGAATTCCAAAGATTTTTGGCAAATCCAAAGAGGGTTTCCCTGTACGTTCATCACAAAAGATTTCTAGATCCCAATAGACCCAATGCCAGATAGCCGCCAAAAAGCACAAGCCCGAAAACACAATATGTGCTCCGGCCACACCTTCATAACTCCAAATACCCGGATTCGTCGTAGTCCCTCCTGTGATACTCCAACCGCCCCACGAATTGGTTATTCCTAAACGAGTCATGAAGGGTATAACGAACATACCCTGTCTCCACATTGGGTCAAGAACAGGGTCGGAGGGATCAAAAACTGCTAATTCATATAGAGCCATCGAACCAGCCCAACCAGCAACCAGAGCTGTATGCATTATATGGACAGAAAGTAAGCGGCCGGGATCATTTAATACAACGGTATGAACACGATACCAAGGCAAACCCATGAGAATACCCCTTTTATCAGCAAAAAGACACTATGTAACTTTATTGCACTGGAAAAAAATAGACTATGGAACCCCCCTCTCAGTAGATTATATCGGGTAAAGGATTAATATTTGTTCTAGGTTTTTAGGAAAAATGGAACAATTATATTCATAGGAACAAAAAAAAGCGGATCTATTTTATTCTATACCCGATAAATAACAATACGCAATGGTGGTGGGGGGGGGGTTGACCAAATGAATAAAAATAAAGGATAGTTCTTACGAACAGGTTCTTTGAATGATAAATGTTTGCATTCACGGATGGAAACACTTATATAAAATAGGGTCAACCCCCCCCTTTTTTTTTATTTATCATTTATAAATACAATATGATAAAGACAAATAAATTTTAACACAATAAAACCCATTTTTACGTTTCCACATCAAAGTGACATATATTACTTCATTTTTGTTCTCCATTTAATGCCTATTGGTGTTCCAAAAGTTCCCTTTCGAAGTCCTGGAGAGGAAGATGCATCTTGGGTTGACATATAGTGCGACTTGTCAGATATATTGGGTTATATGGGATTTCCCCGTTTTCTCCCCCGATCGAGGTATCCTCTCTTTCACCCCGAAAAAGATTGATTGAATCATCAAAAATCTGGAGCGTGAAGTGTAATGAAGTTCAATTAGATCGATTTTTTGGTTTTTTGAGGGGGTATCCAGATTACTATTCTCAATTTTGAATTATTTATGGTTGGCTTGGCTGGACCAATAAAATGAAGCATCCAGGCTCTGTTTATAAAAAAAAACCAATTGGTAATATATCTACGATTACTACTTCTAGCATGTCATATATGTGCCAGAAAACATGAAATAAAAAATTCACAGAAAAAAAGGGAAGTCGTAGCAAAAAGATGTAGTATTGCAGTATTTGTCCTATATGTGCAAATCAAAATCGGGCAGATCTTTACTCAGAGTAGAACAGAAACCTAAAAGAAAAGAATTGAAGAAGCCCATTCAGAAACAAGAAAATTACATTGTGATTTGGATTCGATCTCGATGAAAAAAAATACATCAATGAGAAGTTAGTTCAATAAGTTTAATACATTATATATATATATTTCTTATATTCTATTATATATGGAATATATATTCATATAGATAAGGGGTCAAAAGTCGTCTTTCTTGAAATAATGTAAGAAAAAGACCTTTCCCTTCCTTAGAAGTTCTAAAAAGTCCATTCTTAAAATAAAAAGTAAAGAGGATTGAAATCTACACATTGATTTATTTTTGCGATCTTTTGTGAACCGTATGCATCAAAAGATGCATGTACGGCTCTTAAAGGATAAAATCTTATCCTAATCAACCGACTTTATCGAGAAAGACTCCTTTTTTTAGGTCAAGAGGTTGATAGTGAAATATCGAATCAACTTATTGGCCTTATGATATATCTCAGTATGGAGGACGATAACAAAGATTTGTATCTGTTTATAAATTCTCCGGGCGGATGGGTAATACCCGGAATAGCAATTTATGATACTATGCAATTTGTACAACCCGATGTACAGACAGTATGCATGGGATTAGCCGCTTCAATGGGATCTTTTCTTTTGGCAGGAGGAGAAATTACCAAACGTCTAGCATTCCCTCACGCTTGGCGCCAATGAGTCTTTTATTTGAGAAAAAAAAAGAAGACTATGCCTTCGCCATATAAATATTAAGTAATAATAGCATGGCACTTCGAGTTCGATATGCATTTTTTTCCCCAATTTCCAAAACCATTCGATTATGTATCGAAAGAGTAGTATGAAAAAAGACGTATTTACCATTTTATATGATCCATCGGGAGCCTATTTCAGTGTCACAAACTTTTTTGTTTTCGGTTTTTACACCGGAAAGGTTTAACAATATTTATGTTATGAAAGAATATATATATATATCAACTATTTGAAAAAAAAAAAAAGACACTTTGGGATTGCTGAAGAACAGACGAAATAATAAAGCAACGGAACCATCATAGTATTTTAGAAATACTCCCAAAAGGAAGGATGGTTATTGGATCATTTACTGATACTGATCTGGGTCTGATAGACCCAGTCTATTTTCTATTTCTTCGATGTAAGGTAGAAATCAATTCCATAGTAGAGCCGTATGCAATACGCAAAAGATGCCTGTACGGTTGTTCAATTCTATCTTTTTTTTTTTATCTCTCTCGCACGATAAGGCGAGAGAGAGTTATATCATCAGGGTAATGATCCATCAACCCGCTAGTTCTTTTTATGAGGCACAAACGGGAGAATTTATCCTGGAAGCGGAAGAACTACTGAAGATGCGCGAAACTATCACAAGGGTTTATGTACAAAGAACGGGCAAACCTTTATGGCTTGTATCCGAAGACATGGAAAGGGATGTTTTTATGTCAGCAGCAGAAGCCCAAGCCCACGGAATTGTTGATCTTGTAGCGGTTGAATAAAAAATTAGCAGCAAGGATTCCGCGCAAATACACGATTTGATATTTTTTTTTTCTTATTAATCTAATCTTCTTATCTTCTTACCGGATTTATTAGAATATTTCTATAATATTTCTAAAAATCTTTCTATTAATTAATCTATTAATAGAATAGAACTGATTCATAATCATCGGGTTAAGATTGATCTAAACCAACTCATTATGTATACGACTCACCATGCCAACTATGAAACAACTTATTAGAAACACAAGACAGCCAATCCGAAATGTCACGAAATCCCCCGCTCTTCGGGGATGTCCTCAGCGCCGAGGAACCTGTACTAGGGTGTATGTGCGACTCGTTCAGATCATAGACTAAGAGAAAAGAAAGGAAAAAAGATTTTCCAGTATCGGTGGATCGGTTAAGATAGTGAATGGAAGAGCTCCATTCACTATCTTAACTTAAAAAAATCTATAAAATTTAAATTTATAATAAAATTAATAATAAATAATATATAGATATATAGATATATATATATATATTCTTCTATTGTGTATCAAATTTATGGTTTCGATTGGTGCAAACCCAATCACCTCAATTTGCAATTTAAGATGAGAAAAATTTCCCCATTGGTAGCAAATGCTTACCCATTAAGCGGGGGAAATCCTATATTTCAATTAAAAAGCGGAAAAATTATGCTCTTATTTTTATTTTTGCAAGAACGGACTAAGAGGGTCAGCTACCCAGCTAATCTTCATACTTAAATACCGTTACTGTATAGCTAGATTTCGTTGTGAAAGACCTATTACTAGATATTTCATGGGTAGAGCCAAAGAGTGTGAACTGTACAAGTTAACAATAATATTGATTAAATCCAGGAAGGGGCTCCGGTGTATAGAGAAGATCTCGCCGTTTAAAAAGTAATCATAGAAACGATGGAACCCACTATTTATTTCTCTATTTCTATTTTATTTACTATGTTTTTTCTCAATACACTTTCTTATTTCGAGGTTAAATGCTTCAAAATCAAAAGTAAAAAATCGTGGTCGGGAAGGTTATAGTAGCAAAAGAAGCCATTGAAATTCTTACTTTATACATTGGAAGAATCCATTTTTGTTATTAATAGACTAGGAAGGGAAAAAGAATAACTGAAAGAAAAGAAATCTAATAGTTATTCATCAAAGTATCATTTATTCAATGACCAGAATTAAACGAGGAAATATAGCTCGGAAACGTAGGACAAAAATTCGTTTATTTACATCAAGCTTTCGTGGGGCTCATTCAAGACTTACTCGAACTAGTACTCAACAGAAAATAAAAGCTTTGGTTTCGGCTCATCGGGATAGAAATAGGAAAAAAAGAGGTTTTCGCGGTTTGTGGATCAATCGAATAAATGCAGTAATTGGTAAGAATCCAAAAAAAATATACAATAGTTATCGTAATTTATTGTATAATCTGTACAAGAGGCAATTGCTTCTTAATCGTAAAATAGTTGCACAAATAGCTATATTAAAGGGGAATTGCCTTTTTATGATTGCCAACGAGATCATAAAATAAGAATTCCCCGGAGAATGAACTCCGGGAAGGTAGTAGAGTAGGTATTTGTATGCTAAAATAGAATTGATATGAGAAAGTCATCAAAACGAACAACCACGCTCAATAAAAAAAGATTGATTCTTCTTCACCGATTATCTTTTTTCTTACAACACAACAACCAAAATTGGATTGTCGTAGTTTTCGAACAAAACATCAATCCACATTTGATTTGAGTTTCAATTCAAATTTGTGAATTCAATTGAAGAATAACTCTAGTTTTTTTTGTTTTAAAACCGGTAGTAGTTCTAGCGGTCGACTCGCCTTTTTCAAATTGTTTTTCATTATTAAGAAAAGGTAACGAAGATAAAATACGAGCTTGTTTTATAGCAATCGTAATTAATCGTTGTTGTTTTAAGGTCAATCTATTCACCCGTCTAGATAATATTTTTCCTTGTTCACTAATAAATCGACTAATTAAACTCATGTTTTTATAATCAATTCGATCCCCCGATTGGATCGGGGGCAAACGCCTACGAAAAGATCGCTTGGGTTTGAGAAAGAGTCGCTTAGATTTATCCATGATTTGTTTATTCCTTTCCCGAGAATCCTATTTCTTACAAAAAAAAGGATTTGTTTTATTTTATTGATTTTCTTACTTTTTTTGTTCTATAATTAAATGGATTTTGTTCTATAATTAAATAGATGTTATATGTTATATATAATCTAATTTATATATATTTAATATATAAATTAGAATATAAATTAGAAAATATATATGAGAAATGGATCATTTTTCATATTCCTTGGAAGGGTGACACACAAGAGATCCGTTTTTTCTATTTCTTTATCTCTGCATGAATCGTATGTTTGCAACAACAAGGACAGAATTTTCTTAGTTCTAATCGACTAGGCGTATTGTGTCGATTCTTTTGAGTAATATATCTGGAAATACCCGTTGATTCCTTATTAACACTCTTTTGAGCACAACAGGTACATTCCAAAATAACCCTTACTCGGATATCTTTACTCTTGGCCATGAACCTCCTTTTCTTTTGGTTTTTGATTCACTTAACTCTTCTATTCTATTTTAGGATTCGAAGCGAAGAAGAAGAAAGGAATGAAAAAAAAAGTAAAAGTTGATAATTCTAAATCAAATTATGAAAGATTTCGTTTCAATTAACATAGTACAGGAAAATTTAAGTAATACAATGATTTCAAACGATTTTTTGAATCGCAGTACAGTATTTCAGTTTTCATTTAAGTATCTTCTATGATATTGTTGCCCCCACCCTAGCCATTCTATTTCCATTTCTGGTCTCACTCTTTTAAGAATGGAAATGGAATTGAATTATTCATTCAATTCCATTGAAGCCTGTACCAGATTCCGAGTTTCACCGAGGCCGAATCCACCTTTATTCTTTTTCTTTTCTAACTTTTTCTATTCGAATCGAATTCTAAAAAAAAAAAAAAAAGAAGAGGGGGATTAATCGCAGATATTTGATTGGATCTCTAATCTTCTTCACCCCTTCCCGCGCCAATAACTAGAATGAAAAAAAGGGGAATATCAATGCATCCGGAAAAAAACGATTGATTTCTATTAAGAGACCCGCTAAAGCCCCAAACCATAGAGTACTTACCACTGGTGCCACGGAGAGATATGTTTTAAGATCTCGCATTTTTAATCCTCCCTTTTTCTTTATTGTAATTTGTAATACATAATTTCATATAGGAATATGATCAGATGGTTATTACGTTAATAACCACTTGGATTTTCGGCCGAATTCCTAATTCAAATTGAAATGTACAACGATTCATTCGATAGCTTTTTTTTTTTCTAATAAAAAGGTCTATTTCTGCCCGAACATTCCATAAAAATGTATTTCCATTTTAGGGGAATTTCCTATTTTTTATTATTTCTATTTAACTTATTTCTTAATAAGTCTTTGATTATTATGATTTTGATTATTATAAGAATTTTTGTATTCTTAAGTCTATTACTATTATTATATAGATATGTAGATATTATCCAGATATATAGAATATCTAATATTCTATAATAGATATATATTATCTATTTTATTCTATTTTTTTTTTTTTTTTTTTAATTCAATATTCTAATTTTATTCTTATTTTAGAGAATTAGAATATTTTCATTTTTCATATCCTATAATATAGACTAAAATTATAGAATAAGAAAAAAAATGACAGGATAATAGATATATATCTATCAACGGAGAAAAGAAAAATGTGGAAAACAAGACAAAGATTCTTTACAATGACACTGGAAACCAATTGAAAGGGATGTAGCGCAGCTTGGTAGCGCGTTTGTTTTGGGTACAAAATGTCACGGGTTCAAATCCTGTCATCCCTATCCCTAACTAGTACTTATCATATGAGGAGTAACAAGGGATCAATTGAGAGACCGATTCAAATTGGAGATACATATATATATCAATATATATTGATATATATATTGATATAGTATATGCATGCAAGATGTATTGGGGTCACATAAAATTGATTATTATTATTATGAAAATAAAAAGCGCTCTTAGTTCAGTTCGGTAGAACGCGGGTCTCCAAAACCCGATGTCGTAGGTTCAAATCCTACAGAGCGTGATTCCATTCTTGTTAGATCGAGAATGACAATGAAATAATTGAACAGCAGTCTAAAGTCTGAATTTGACCTCCTGCGGATTAGGATTAAAACAAAGAAATAGGAGGTCAATAAACAAAAGAGATGTTAATTAATCAAAGGTCCAACTGATCACCACGTCGGTATTGTAAATATGCAGTTACGAATAATCCAGCCAAAGTAATAGGAATTAGTCCTAACACAATTCCAAATAGAAAAACTTCAATCATTCTTTTTTGTTTGAAAGGGAAAGGGGGAGGTAATATATATCCTTAAATATTAATCTGTATTGACGACCATGAATCTCAATGATCAAGAATTGGAAATTGACATGGTAAGGAACTATAGAATATCTAGAGTATCCAAAAATTTCCAATTCAATTCAAATTTTCAAATTAAATAAGTCGTATCTTACTCAGACCGATAAAAAGAGCTGAGGTTATAGTTAAAGCCGCTAGTAGAAAACCGAAATAACTAGTTATAGTGGGCATAAAGAAGCTAAGTGAAATAAGTTCTTTTTATACATATGTTTACAAAGCACTTCCCTAAGTTTCCATTTTTGAGAGAAAAAAAAATCGAATAGTAGAATAAGCAAAAATACCACTTGAGAGATACAATGGAAAATCTTGGATTTATCAATCAATCATTACAGACGAACAAAAATATAGTGACATAGGTAAGAAATCAATTCATCACTTGTGACATCTATTCTATCCATCCTGTGATTCAAAATCAACAGATTTTTTGAGCAACTCGTGAGTTGAGTAAACTAATCCAAAAAAGATTTTCATTTTTGATATTTCTAATTATAGAATATTTCTATTTATTGTTTATATTCTATAAATATTCTATTTATATTCGAAATATTTAATAATTAGAAATATCAAAAATTAGAAATATAAAATTCAAAAATAATATTAATAAAATAATGAAAATAATGATTAATATTAAAAAAAAACCATAAAAAAAAAAGAAAAAAGAACTTTGTTGTTTAACTTCATTCAACTTTGAATTTATATGGAAGAAAATCGGAAAACTATACACCCCTTTTTTA